TCTTCCTCCCCAATCGGATATTATGGTGCCGGTATAGACCGAAATTCCGTTATGGCCCAATTCTGACCGATAATAGATACCGGGGCTTTGCAATATTTGATTTATGACAATTCTGTATATTCCGTTTACTATAGAAGTTCCCAAAGAATTCATTAGAGGAATATTTCCTATAAAAATAGTTTGTTCCTGCATATCCCCTCGGCTTTTCCAAATTAATCCTGCGGATACATATAATTCAGAAGAATACGTGAATGCTTCATATACAGCATCTCTTTCTTTTAGCAAGGGTTCTACCAATTGATATGTTTCCACAAATAATTGAAATTCAATTTCTTGATCTGTATCTTCCATTTTTGGAAACTTATAAAGTTCTTCTGTTAAGCCCTGATCAATGAACCTACAAAATCCTTCAAATTGTATCTGATTCAACCCAGGTATTGTCGACATTCCCGCATTTCCATCTCCAAGCATTTTGAATTTCCCATTTATCAAAAAATCCCATTCGTTTCTCATTCTGCATCGATTCATATGATTCGATGCAGAATGCTGGAATTTAGATTCTGTTTACTGAATCGCATGAAATTTTACCCAACTCCATATAGATGGAATGTATGAAATACGTATGAACGGGGGAAAGGATGATTTTATACTTAATAAAATTGGAATTTATAAGAGACAGATACAAGAGGAAAGGGAGCGATAAATTCCACTTAGACTTACGGAGTTTTGTATAGAATCCTAAAAATAATTCAATTTATACCATTATTATGATATTCCATATTCCAATCCGCTTGGATACCCGAAAAAGAAACGTCGTGATTTGATCTATTCGCTAAGATAAAGACATAAGAATCAGACACAATATAAGAGCAAAAAGCTCATTTTTTTAGCACTTAACTTTTTCGTGGATTCCACTGTTCAAAAAATGATTTGCGGAGAACCCTTTTTCTTTTTTTAGTAGCATTTTTGGAATAGGATTGAAGTGCGCAAGAAGTCTTGTATTTAGTAAACCCGTGCCGAGATAGCTATCTATATATACATCACCTCCCTTTATTGCATAGTTCGATTCAGGACAGCGCATGGCGTGCTCTATCAAAATTTTGATTTTTTCTTCAATCTAAATTGCAGTACGACAATTTTCGGCAAATTCCCTATAGAGAGGCATCAGACACAGATAAGATAAGCGATAAGCTAGCCGCGAAACAATTTATGTTTGGGGTTTACATATACTAATATATGCTGTTATAATTGAAATTGAGAAGGATTTTTTTATAGAAAAAAACCAATACTGATTAGGTAGGTATCAATTTTGATTTTCTTCTATCATTTATCATTAGGAAACACAATTTACAATTTAAATCCAAGAGTAGGTCATTAATTTCCAGTCACTAGTTAATGGTTCCGATTTGTCCTTAATTTTGGCTTTTGTGACTGAAAATGCACATTTATTTTTTCAATCGAAAAAAAAGAAAGAGAAAAGAGAGGGATTAAGAGGTTGTGTGTTTTGAGATACTCTAAAATAAATTGCAGAACTAGAGCCACTCCAAAAAAAAAAAGGGACAGATTTCTTTTAGGCGAGGAATTAAGAAAAACGTGATTTCAGATGTAAGTACAAAAAAAGACATTGAGTACCCCCCAAACAAAACAAGCAAAACAAGCAAGGGGGGAATATTTTCATCTATTTTGTATCGGTTTGGCGGCATGGCCGAGCGGTAAGGTGGGGGACTGCAAATCCTTTTTCCCCAGTTCAAATCTGGGTGCCGCCTGATCAACAAACGATAAGACCCGCAATCCCTTATTCTGATTGGCTGGTCTAACTCGCTGAATCTTTTCCAGCAAAGTACGCGACTCTTGACACTTTGAAATAGCTGGGGTTTCTGTTCTTTTTTCTGTTCCTTAAAGTGCTGTCAATCCTTGCATTTAGGATTCACGGAAAGATTAGAATTATAGTAGTGGAAGTGCTATCATATCAAATCAAGAGTTAGCGATTTATTTCCACTGCTAATGTAGGGTCTACTGAACGGGTCTTTAATTAGATTGAATAGCCCCCATATGGAAAGGGCGGGAGATACTTTGTATACAGTATACAGAGTATACAGACTCAGGAGAGTCTATGAGTGCACGGGCATTCAATCAATATTCGATTGGACGGATAACTGGCTTTTACTTAATGATAATGATACTTAAGGATAATCAAGGAAAAAAAAAAAAAACGAAGAAGTCTTATTATTACTACATATTAGGTAATATTCCCTTTGATACTTCCAAAGAAAAGTGCGCCTGTTTATTTTGTTTCATTTTTCCCGATTCTACGAGAAATCATATACGAACTTGTTCTAAGTGGATTTATTGGAGCGTTTCATATGGAGTGGAGTCTTTCATCAAGGGCGTTGGGTCAGAATCCCTTTTTGACTCTGCGCCAGTGATTCCACTATTATTAGGAAACAATAATGGAATAATTTCTTCATATTCATAGAGATAGGGGACATAATTCACATGGATATAGTAAGTCTCGCTTGGGCTGCTTTAATGGTAGTCTTTACATTTTCCCTTTCGCTCGTAGTATGGGGAAGAAGTGGACTCTAGAGATACTACTAATTGAGTTGGGGAATCAAACTGTATCACTTTTTTTATAGATCGTTCTGCAAAGTCTTTTTAATTCTATTAATTATTTAATAATTAATGTAATAATTAACGGAATATTTAATTCATTAATTTAATTCCATTTAGAATTTCGAAATTGAATTAATCAAAATATCTTCATTTCGGAATTCTATTGGCTTGGATTCTGGCGAGGTGATTGTATTCGATTCTATTATGAATAGAATCCAATTCATAATATATATGAATAATGCTCTTTGAGAATCCAAATCAAACAGATATTTCCAAAACCCCCCTATTCCTATTTTGAAAGGAAAGGGGATACGGCTAATAGGAATTTTATTCCAACCGAAGTCTTCCGAGATTTTCTATTTTGTTTTTCTGAACCGCCCTTACCGGAGTTCTATAGGGACAATGGGGAAGAACGCGGAAAACCGGACCCCCTTTTTTTTTTGTATTTTTTTTATTGGCCTTTTTACTGTTCAAAAAGAAAAGAAAGGGGTTCGCGATTGAATTTTAATATTTAATAATAATAAGATTGTGCCTTGATCAAGTCACATATTTCGTACTTACCAACAGGTTTAGTTTGATTATTTTATAAATTTGATTTCTGCTATGCTTTATTGACTCGTTTCATATCATGGCTCAAGGGTTGAAAATCGCCGGGGTACCTCTTTTGAAATCTGAAGAAGTTATAGAACTCCTTGAATCGTCTGTCAACCGCTCAATCAATGACTTCTTCGGAATGCTAAAAAAAATGATTACTTTAATTTCTTTCCTATTTCATTTTCTTTTAGTAATATAGATTTTCTTTTAGAAATATATGCTCAAGTTTGTTTTTATTTCATTGATTTGATTCTTTTTTTAATGGATACCGAGATCCATATTGAAAAGAATCAGAAATAAAAAAATTAAAAATAGTAAGAGCAGCCTTTCAATTATTTCAGATTGATTGGAATGAACAAAAATAAAATACAACTAGATGAAGCAAAGAAATAGAATTGAGATACTATGTACATTACATAGATATTAACATGTATGAGGATGCATATCCATATTGTAGATTGATCTCTATTCAGTTTCTATCTTTATACATTAAAATAATAAAAATAGCTAGTATGGTAGAAAGATTCATATAGGAATCTTTCTACCATACTATCGAATCTCATAGGCTACTGCTGATTCGAGTCCGTTCATTTCATTTAAGACTAAGACATGAAATTGGAATTTTTTTTCTTAAATCATTGATAAGAACTAAGAAGTCAAGTTTCATTCAAATTTATCACTTTGACTGACCGTTTTTACGTATATTATAAGCAAAAACGCAGTAGGAACTAGAACGAACAGTGTAGTAGCAATAAATGCGAGAATATTTACTTCCATAATCTCATCGTTTGGTTTTTTTTACTTCGCAATAACTCGGGATTTAATCCCATAGAGACGATAACCCTTTCGCTTATAAATTCAATGGGATGAATTCCATTTCGATGATAACGAATGGGATCAATATCATGAATAACAATATCTGACTGTCAAGTCGATTCATCGTCGAGAATTCAATAGTATAACATAGGCAGATCTTTTATCCACACACCAAATACAAACTTTGATTCCTGATTCAATCAAAAGAATTCCTTTACTTTAATACTAATACTTTTTTTATTTACCATTCTTTTCCATCCTGTTTTTTCTATAATCGACCCGCTTATTTCATTGTTTACAAAGGGTTTAGAAATAAACCAAACAAACAATCAAAACGAAATAGAAAAGGGGAAGGGGTTAAGTTCTAAACTCCCTTTTCGTTTTTTTTTTATGATATAATTTTCTTGAAAAAAAAAAAAAAACGAAAAAGAAGTGTGATAAAGACGAGTCCCGGTAGAAAAGAATCGAATATTTCATCAAATTTACTATTTTATTTAGAGTTTGTTCTTCTTTGGCAATACCCTTAAAAAAGATTATTCATTCCCTCTTCCAGAGGGGCTGGCTCCTTGCTTGATCTTTATTTTATTAAGAATATCATCCCCCTTTCCTTGGATTACTACTCGAACGTATCCCTCAAAAGTTCGGCGTGAAATTTGAATGAGATAGATTCTTTCAAAGTCAAACTAGTAATTTAAGTTAGCCAACCGAAAAGAAGATACTTTGAATCTTAATCTTAAAAGTATTCTATCAAAGTAACGATCTTAAATTCAGTTGTGTATGCGCTCCCGGGAACTATATGGTACTCGATTGTATTCCATACACAGATGGGGAGCAGTCAAAAAAACCAGACCCCCTAAGGTAGCTCTTGGAATCCTCGATATGATGCTACCAATACCAATAATTGTAGCAATTCGCACATGTCTCTTTCTCATCAACCAGTACCGATTGATGAGAAAGAGACATGAAAACGAAAAAAAGAGAAAAGTAGAGCAGTAGGCATGAAATTCTACCATTTTATTTTGACCCAGTTTAACAGAAAACGGCGAGATATATTGATGTCTTTTTTTTATTGGATTTGGATCCGTCGGGACTGACGGGGCTCGAACCCGCAGCTTCCGCCTTGACAGGGCGGTGCTCTGACCTATTGAACTACAATCCCGGGGGGGTAAAATGTACCGAATACCTAGTTTTATGATTTCATTCAAACCATTTCATTTCAATTTAGATAAAAATCGACGTGTTGGAACAGAGACGTGAGTGAGATATTGATATCCACACGGATATACACTTTAGTGAGAGCGGCACGGATTACTAGTAATCCTTTCGTTATTGCCAACTCGATTGGTAATTCGTTTTTCAATGTCCACAATGAAAAAAAAAGACTCTTTTTTTGCGTTACTTTATTCTTTTCATTAGACTTTATACTTTCTATTTAACGATCCTGATATGAATCTAGATCATTATTAGCAAGATCAGAATTTATCGGAACAAATAAATGGAGCAAACAAAATAAATAGTGGTAGGGATATATCAGAGAATTGAACTCTTTTGATTCTTGAGTCTTTCGTATCTGGCATTTCTGGAAAACAAAGGGGGTTATATCATTTCATGGTGGATCAGCGAATTATTGGGCCGAGCTGGATTTGAACCAGCGTAGACATATTGCCAACGAATTTACAGTCCGTCCCCATTAACCGCTCGGGCATCGACCCAGGAAGAATCAAGTCTAGGCTTATTTTATAATCCACGATCAACTTCCTTTCGTAGTACCCTACCCCCAGGGGAAGTCGAATCCCCGCTGCCTCCTTGAAAGAGAGATGTCCTGAACCGCTAGACGATGGGGGCATACTTGCCCGACTGCCATCATACTTAGTATGAACAGTTTTTTTAAATTGTCAATATAATGGAATGGTATGATTAGCTCTGAAGGATCTTTCCGCTCTTTCTGATCCCATACCAATAGCATTTTTTGATTCCTCATTTATATTCATCAATCACTCATTCTAATCGCCATTCTATTCTAAAATCGAAATCTATTATAGAAATTACTATTAAAAAAATAAAAAAAAAAAATAATAATAATAAAAAGAGGACGAAAGTAGAGGACTCTTTTGGGAAGTGATTGGTCCGCCATAAAAGAATATTTTTTCTTCATTTCTTCCACTTACTTCCATTCATTTATCCACTTGTTGTTAAGATGAGATAGGACTGTTCCTATATCGCCCTAAGCTGGGAAATTAACAAATGAGAAATCTGAAAATCCGGGAACGTGGATTAACAAGTTATCAAAAATAGTTTTTTTTTTTATTTTTTCTTTCAAATTTTGGTTCGGGGAACAAACCGAATCTCTTTATCACATGTGAAATCGCGTGGATCTATGTTGAATTGGTAGGTCCATGTATCCATGTATCAATCAAATGAATTTCGTTACGTTCTGATGGGGTCAGATCAATTCAAGTAAATTCCCTTAGGGTCGGTCTTGAAACAATTCATTTCAGTGATATTTATCAAATCCAATATCAATAAACCAAGGTTAACCTATACTTATATTTATTAAGTAAATCCAAATTCTCGTTCCCCTAGGGGCCACTAGCCACTATGAGTCTACTGCATATACTTACTATATATATACATAGATAGATCTATCTTATCCGCCTAGTGACTCCTTCAGTAAGTGAACCCAATTGCCCTTTTAACTCAGTGGTAGAGTAACGCCGTGGTAAGGCGTAAGTCATCGGTTCAAATCCGATAAGGGGCTTTTTGGTCTTTTTCATAAAAAAGTCAAGTGGTAATATTCATATTGAAACGGGTAATAAAAATATTGTTGATTTGTACTAAGAAAAAGTAACCAACTGTATAATAATGTAATTATAAACTTTCGAATTTAACGATAATACGTTATCCTTATAATGAGTTAGAATATAGTAATTAGAATAGTAATTCTACTTCTAAAATAAAGTTGATAAAATCAAGTTGAACGTTTCTTTATTATAATGAGTACTGATAAGTCGTCTCTTCGATCACCAAATATTTTTCTTTTCCATTATTCCAATCTAAGCTATTGTAAAGATTCGAAATCAACAAAATAAAAAGTAAGTGGACCTAACCCATTGAATCATGACTAGATCCACTATTCTGATATTAAAATTTCAAATTCGATAGATATGAAATTAGAACAGTAGATCTTTTTTTTTCTTTGGACTCCGCAAGAATCCGTCGATATTTCCGACTCAATCCTCTTTTTCCTAGGCGTTCCATACTAAGATACTAAGAAAGGGTTATTCCACGTTCCAAGACAAGAGCTATTTCCAATATGTTTCTTTTTCTTTTATTCCCGAACCGAACACAAGAGGATCCCGTTTTATCTCTATCTAATAGCTAATTTATATCTATATAAGATTTATATATAAATCAGATCGTGGCTTCATGTATCAAATATTTTCATATCAAGGCATGTGATCTTTTTGTTTTATTCCG